CACACGAGGTCTAAATATTAAATATGAATCATAGTTATAATAGTTTGTAATCTATTTCATATATTCCGCGCGCTCCGGATACTAGAATGAATATCCGACGAGGTAAAACCATCTGTATCAAGATGCCAGAACCGATTTCTGTAGTATCCATAGGATCAATTATAACAAGTCACACACTCATATTCCGGAAATACAGAAACAAAGAAATTCCACGGTCGAACTACCAAAAAATAGAATGGGCTAAAAACGACCTAAATGCTTCACTTTGTTTTGTATTGAAAAGCTATTTAGTAGTTCTTGTGAATCTAATTCATTGAAATTCCGTCCAGTAAAATGGAAGAATTATAAATCTCCAAAATAATAGATAGGAATATCGCAAATAGAGCCATTGCGATACCCATCAAAGGAGTAGTTCCCCAACCGGGAGCTACTTTACCATATTCCGAATTCAATGGTTTCAATAAATCCCCTATAATAGTTCGTCTTGGACCAGATCTAGAACTATCCTCAACGGTTTGTGTAGCCATAAATCCTATTTTGTATTCATTGAGAGCCGTTGACTTTGTATACCATTATATTGTAAATAAATGATCTTATCATAGATCCGTTGTGGTCTTTAAATTATATTAAAATTATATAATAATGGAAACAGCAACCTTAGTTGCCATCTCTATATCTGGTTTACTTGTAAGTTTTACGGGGTACGCCTTATATACTGCTTTTGGGCAACCCTCTCAACAACTACGAGATCCTTTCGAGGAACACGGAGACTAGTTGAAGTAATGAGCCTCCCAATATTGGGAGGCTCATTACTTCAATTGAGATAATAAAAAATCATTTCATCTTTTTAGTTGGAACTTTAGGCGGTTCCCGAAAAAAGATAGCGAAAAAGATTATTCCTAAAGTTGAGACTAAGAGGAATGTATAAACCAATGCTTCCATAGATTCGATTGTGGTTTACAATTATAGCTTCCATACCTGTTTATTTTGGATCGTCTCCCAGATAACTAAAGAGCAAGAGTCAAAGAAAAGGCAGCAATTCAAATCAAGATTTATCCGGTACCCTATATTATGTTAAACTCTGTTAAATCACAAAAAGAAAGGTGAAAAGTAAGAAATCAATCTTGTATCAGACTGCTTGTCTTTTTGTAGTTGGATCCCCAAGTTTTTGGAATGCTCCAAATTCTACTTGAGCATCCAAATCTGGGTCAATACCGGCAAAAACATCTCTGAACAAGGTTCTAGCACCATGCCAAATGTGTCCGAAGAAGAAGAGTAGAGCAAATGAAGCATGTCCAAAAGTAAACCAACCCCTTGGACTGCTACGAAAAACACCATCGGATTTCAAAGTAGCGCGATCTAATTCAAAAATTTCTCCCAATTGAGCACGTCTAGCATATTTTTTCACAGTAGCAGGATCACTATAACTGACTCCATTCAGTTCGCCGCCATAGAACTCCACAGTTACACCTACTTGTTCGACACTATACTTCGATTCTGCCCTTCGAAAAGGAACATCGGCTCTAACAATTCCATCCCCGTCTACCAAAACAACCGGAAATGTTTCAAAAAAAGTAGGCATACGACGTACAAAAAGTTCACGCCCTTCTTTATCTCTAAAGAGAGGGTGTCCTAACCACCCAACAGCTATTCCATCCCCGTTGTCCATTGAGCCCGCTCTGAATAATCCCCCCTTTGCCGGATTATTGCCGATGTAATCATAAAAAGATAATTTTTCAGGAATTTTAGACCAAGCTTCTGATAAACTTTGATTTTCGGCTAGCCCAGCACCAACTCGTCGATATATTTCTTGCTGGAAGTATCCCTGATCCCATTGATAACGAGTGGGACCAAATAATTCAATCGGGGTAGTTGCTGAACCATACCACATAGTTCCAGCAACAACAAAAGCGGCAAAAAAAACAGCAGCGATACTACTGGAAAGGACGGTTTCAATATTTCCCATACGTAATCCTTTGTATAGACGTTGGGGCGGACGGACACTAAGATGGAATAGACCTGCTAATATGCCCAATGTCCCTGCTGCAATATGATGAGAGGCTATTCCTCCCGGAACAAAAGGATCAAAACCTTCCACACCCCACGCTGGATTTACAGATTGTACCCTTCCGGTTAGTCCATAAGGATCGGACACCCATATTCCAGGACCATACAACCCCGTTACATGAAATGCGCCAAACCCAAAACAAGCCAGTCCTGAAAGAAATAAATGAATTCCAAAAATCTTAGGTAAATCCAAAGAAGGTTTTCCCGTGCGTTCATCACAAAAAATTTCTAGATCCCAATACACCCAATGCCAAATAGCTGCCAAAAAGCACAAGCCAGAAAACACAATATGTGCACCGGCCACACCTTCGTAACTCCAAATACCCGGATTCGTTATAGTCCCTCCTGTGATACTCCAACCGCCCCATGAATTGGTTATTCCTAAACGAGTCATGAAAGGTATAACAAACATACCTTGTCTCCACATTGGATCAAGAACAGGGTCAGAGGGATCAAAAACCGCTAATTCATATAGAGCCATCGAACCGGCCCAACCAGCAACTAGAGCTGTATGCATTATATGGACAGAAAGCAAACGACCCGGATCATTCAATACGACAGTATGAACACGATACCAAGGCAAACCCATGGAAATACCCCTTTATCAACGAAAAATAGACACTATGTAACTTTATTGCATTGGAAAAAAACTATGCTATGGACCTCCCCTTTTCAGTAGATTATCTCGAGGAAAGGATTAAGATTTGTTCTATTATTTTAGTAATAATGGAAGAGTTCTGTTTGTAGGAACAAAAAGAAGCAGATCTATTCTATACCCGATAAGTACCAATACGCAATGGTAGGGGGGGCGGGATCCCGCTTTCATTTTCTATGAGTGAAAGCATACATATTTGTTCATATCATTCAAAAGACCCATTCTTAAAAATTTTCTTCTTTCGTCATAGTCATATTCATTCTGTCTTCTTTTTTTTTATGTTATGAACTTTTTACATTTTTGGATAAACTATGATTATGATAAAGGCTAATCTTATTAAGACAATAAACCCATTTATACGCTTCCACATCAAAGTAAGATATAGTACTTAATTCTTTTTTTCTTTCTTTTAATGCCTATTGGTGTTCCAAAAGTACCTTTTCGAAGTCCTGGAGAGGAAGATGCATCTTGGGTTGACGTATAGTGCGACTTGTCAGATATATTGGGTCACATGGGATTCCCCCATTCTCTCCCCCGATCGAGATATCCTCTCTTTCGCCCAAGAAAGATTGATTGAATTATCATATCAAAAATTTGGAGCGTGAAGTGCAATTATATTTATTTTGTTTTTTGGAGGGGGTATCCAAATTAATATTATCAATTAGAATAATTTATGGTTTAGAAAAATTTATAGTTGGCTCAATTGGACCAATAAAATGAAGTATCCAGGCTCCGTTTAGAAAAAACCCAATTAGTAATATATCTATGATTACTATGTTTATCATATTCTATTTATAAACAGGAGCGATCTCAAACTGTTTAATCAATCGAGTAATATAATATAACGAATACATTGAATATTTGGCAGAAGACATGAAAGAAATAAAAAAAAAAAAAAGCCATAGCAAAAACACGTGGTATTGGGGCATTTGCCCTATATGTGCAAATAAAAATCGGGCCGATCTTTACTCGGAGTAGAGCATAAACCTAAAAAAATTGAAGAAGCCCATTCCGGAACAAGAAAATGACATCGTGATTTGGATTCGATCTCGATGAAACAATAAATCAATGAGAAGTTCGTTTGATAAGTTTAGTAGATTACTTTTATATATTTTTTTTTATTTATAGGTAAAGTAAACAGACCAAAACTAATCTTTCTTGAAAAATACAAGAAAAAGACCTTTGTTAGAAGTTGTTAGAAGGAGCCCACTATGAAAAAAGAATGAGGGCTGTAATCTACACATTGATTCTTTTTTTTTCGCGATTTTTGGTAAACCGTATGCATCAAAAGGTGCGCGTACGGTTCCTAAGGATACAATTTTATCCTAATCAACCGACTTTATCGAGAAAGATTACTTTTTTTAGGCCAAGAGGTTGATAGTGAGATCTCGAATCAACTTATTGGTCTTATGGTATATCTTAGTATAGAGGATGATAGCAAAGATCTGTATTTGTTTATAAACTCTCCCGGAGGGTGGGTAATACCCGGAGTAGCTATTTATGATACTATGCAATTTGTACGACCAGATGTACAGACAATATGCATGGGATTAGCCGCTTCAATGGGATCTTTTATTCTAGTCGGAGGAGAAATTACCAAACGTCTAGCATTCCCTCATGCTCGGCGCCAATGAGTTTTGTATTTGAGAGAAAAAAGAAGACTATGCCTTCGCCATATGAAATATGACTATTAAGTAATAATAGCATGGCATTTTTAATTCGATATGAAAAATTTTTTTTCATTTTTTTTTTCAAAAACTATTAGATTATATATCGAAGGAGTAGTATGAGATAAGGGGCATTTCCGATTTTATCTGATCTATCGGAAATCTATTGCAGCGTCACAAACTTTTTTGTTTTCACGCCGGAAGGCTAATTATGTTATGAAAGAATACAAAAAAAAGAAACTTTGGGATTGCTGAATAAAAGACTAAATAAATATATAAATAGAAAGCAACGGAGCCATCATAGTATTTTTTAACTACTCCAAAATAAAAGGAAGGATGGTTATTGGATTATTTACCGATCAGGGTCTGGTCTGATAGACCCTAGATTTTCTGTTTCTTCGATGGGAGGTAAAAGCGAATTCCATTGTAGAGCCGTATGCAATGCGAAAAAGATGCCTGTACGGTTGTTCAATTCTATCTTGTTTTTCGTATTATTATTCTTTATTTTATTTCTTCTCTTTGATTTATCTTCGAGATAGAAGAACCTTTTATTATGTTATATAATCAGGGTAATGATCCATCAACCTGCTAGTTCTTTTTATGAGGCACAAACGGGAGAATTTATCCTGGAAGCGGAAGAACTGCTGAAGTTACGCGAAACCATCACAAGGGTTTATGTACAAAGAACGGGCAAGCCCTTATGGGTTGTATCCGAAGACATGGAAAGAGATGTTTTTATGTCAGCAACAGAAGCCCAAGCTCATGGAATTGTTGATGTTGTAGCGGTAGAATAAAAAATAGAAGGGATTTCGCGCAAATACGCAATATTAAATTTTATCTTCTTATATTTAATATATCTATTAATATAGAATTATTAATATAGAAGTAATGCCTAATCATCCGGTTAGGATCGATCTAAACCAACTCATTATGTATACGAGTCAACATGCCAACTATTAAACAACTTATTAGAAAGACAAGACAGCCAATCAGAAATGTCACGAAATCCCCCGCCCTTGGGGGATGCCCTCAGCGACGAGGAACATGTACTAGGGTGTATGTGTGACTCGTTCAGAGCATGGACTGGGACAAAAGAAAAGAACCAATTTTTCCAGTATCAGTGGTCAGTACCAATAAATAGGATAAAATGGAAGAACTCCATTCACTATCTAAAAAGGATCTATCATATCCTTCTATTTATTGTGTATCAAATTTTATGGTTTTTATTGGTGTAAATCCAATCGTCTCAATTTTCAATTTAAGATGAGAAAGAATTTCCCATTGGGAGCAAATGGTTATCCATTAAGCAGGGTAAATACTATTTAAATTAAAAGGCAGAAAGATTATGCCCTTACTCTTGCAACAACGGACTAACAGGGTCAGCTACACAGCTAATCTTCCTAATTAAATATCGTTACTGTATAGGTGGATCTCGTTGTGAAAGACTGATTACTGGATAATTCATGGGTAGAGCCAAAGAGTGTGAACTGTACAAGTTAACAATAGCCTTGATTAAATGAAAGATAAGGGCTCCGGTGTATAGAGGGGACCTCGCCGTTTAAAAAGTAACCATAGAAACGATGGAACCCACGATTTTTTTATCCATTTAGATTTACTACTTTTTTTGTTTTTATTTAATATGCTTTTTTAATATCTAGTATCGCTATCAATACAATTTCTTATTTCGCGGTGAAATGCCTAGAAAAAAAGAAAAAATCGTGGTCGGGAAGGTTATAGTAGCAAAAGCCATTGGAGTTTTTATTTTATACATTGGAAGAATCCGTTTTGTTAGTAATAAACTAGGAAAGGGAAAGGAATAACTGAAAGAAAGGAAATCAATTAGTTATTCATCGAAGTTTCATTTATTCAATGACCAGAATTAAACGAGGATATATAGCTCGGAGACGTAGAACAAAAATTCGTTTATTTGCATCAAGCTTTCGAGGGGCTCATTCAAGACTTACTAGAACTATTACTCAACAGAAAATAAGAGCTTTGTTTTCGGCTTATCGGGATAGAGGTAGGCAAAAGAGAGATTTTCGTCGTTTATGGATCACTCGGATAAATGCAGTAATTCGCGGTAAAAGCGTATACTATAATTATAATAGATTCATACACAATCTATACAAGAGGCAGTTGCTTCTTAATCGTAAAATACTTGCGCAAATAGCTATATTAAATAGAAATTGTCTTTATATGATTTCCAATGAGATTATAAAATAAGTATATTGGAAGGAATTCATCGGAATGTTTTAAATTTAAAATGGAGTTCACTGGAGAATTAACTCCGGGAAGGTAGAATAGAAATTAGTATGATAAAATATATAAAATATAATAATAAAGTCGTCAAAATGAACAAACAACACGTTCAATAAAAAAAGATTGATTCTTTTTTTTCTTATGATACGACAATAAAATCTGGATTCGCAAATTTTTCGAACAAAATATCAATCCGCCTTTGAATTCGTATTGGAATTTTGCTTCAAATGAAGAGTAAGCCTATTTCTTTTTGATTCTAAGACCAGTAGTTCTAGTGGTCGACTCACCTCTTTCAAATTGTTTCTCATTATTAAGAAAAGGTAACAAAGATAAAATACGAGCTTGCTTTATAGCAATAGTAATTAATCGTTGTTGTTTTAAGTTTAATCTATTCACCCGTCTAGATAATATCTTTCCTTGTTCACTAATAAATCGACTAATTAAACTCATGTTTCTATAATCAATTCGATCCCCCGAGCCAATCGGGGGCAAACGCCTACGAAAAGATCGCTTGGATTTAAAATAGAGTCGCTTGGATTTATCCATGATTTGTTTATTCCTTATCCCGAAAATCCTATTTCAATGAGGGATTTTGTTTTGTTTATCTTTAAATATAAATATATAATATATATAATATATGTCATTTTTAATCTTCCTTGGAAGGGTGACATACAAGCGATCGGATCGGTTCGATTTATTTCTTTATCTCCCCATGAATTGTATGTTTGTAACAAAAGGGACAGAATTTTCTCAATTCCAATCGACTAGGCGTATTATGTCGATTCTTTTGAGTAATATATCTGGAAATACCAATACTCATTGATTCCTTATTAGCACTATTTCGGGTACAATTGGTACATTCCAAAATAACGGTTACTCGAACGTCTTTACCCTTGGCCATGAACCTCCTTTGGATTTTTGATCCACCCAACTGTTCTATTTTTTCCGATCCAAACAGAAGAAAGGAACGAAAAAAAAAATAGAAGTTGCTAACTCGAAATCAAATTCTGAAAGATTTCGTTGAAATCAAGATAGTAATAAAATAGTAAGAATAAGTAATACAATGATTTCTAACTACATTTATAATCCCAGTATAGTATTTAAATAGTATTTCATTTTTCATTTAAGTATTTTGTATGATATTGTTGACCTAGCCATCAATTTCCATTTACGTTCTCATTCTCTTATTAATTCTAATTAATAAGAGAATGAAAATTAGAGTCCCGGCCCGAGTTCCGAGTTCCGAGTTTTACTGAGGTTGAATCCACTTTTATTCTTTCTCTTTTCGAACTTATTCTAATTTTAAAAATTCTAAAATTAAAAGAAGGGAAGGGGAGGGATTAGTTACAGATATTTGATTATATCTCTAATTTTCTTTACCCCTTCCCATGTCAATAACTAGAATTAAAAAAAGGAGAATATCAACGCATCCGGGAATAAACGATTGATCTCTATCAATAGACCTGCTAAAGACCCGAACCATAGAGTACTTACTACCGGTGCCACGGACAGATATGTTTTTAGATCTCGCATTTAAAATCCTCCTTCTTTATTGTATTTATTGTAATTTGTAATACATATATGATCAGACGTATATGTAGTTAATGATCACTTGTATTTGTATGCGGAATCCCTAATTCAAATTCAAATGTACAATGATCTAATTCAAATTGAAATGTACAATGATTCAGTAGCTATTCCTTTTATTAAAAAAAAATACGCCTTTTTATGTCCCAGCATTCCCGAAAAAATTATATTCATTTTTTTTTTTTTAGCGGGTTTAATTATACGTTACGTATGTATATAAGTCTTTTATTATAATAAAATATATGTTATATGATATGAGATGAGATAAAAAAGAAGAAATGACAAGATAATTTTTGTATATGAATGGATAAAATAAAGATGTGGAAAACAATACAGGTATTCTCTACAATGACACTGTCGACCAATGGAAAGGGATGTAGCGCAGCTTGGTAGCGCGTTTGTTTTGGGTACAAAATGTCACGGGTTCAAATCCTGTCATCCCTACCTATTACTTATATTATGAGCCGTAACGAGGGATTAATTGAAATCGATTTTAATTGGGTATAATCAATCTTTAATTTTACAATATTCATATATTTTACAATATTCTATATATTACAATATTCTATATAATAGTAGATGCATGCAAAAATATATTAGGGTTGCAAAATATTTATAAAGCGCTCTTAGTTCAGTTCGGTAGAACGTGGGTCTCCAAAACCCGATGTCGTAGGTTCAAATCCTACAGAGCGTGATTCCATTCTTGTTATTCTTAGGTCAAAATGAAAATTACAATGAAATAATTGAACAGCAATCTAAATTTCCCCCCCCCCTATGGATTAAAATTAAAACAAGTAGGAGGTCAATCAAAAAAAGAGATATTAATTAATCAAAGGTCCAACTGATCGCCACGTCTGTATTGTAAATATGCAGTTACAAATAATCCAGCCAAAGTAATAGGAATTAGACCTAAGACAATTCCAAATAGCAAAACTTCAATCATTTCATTTGTTTGAAAGGGGAAAGGGAGAGGTAATATCTATTCTTAAATATTAATTCGTATTGCACATGAATCTCAATGACTAAGAATTGGAAATTGACACGGTAAGAAACTATAGAATATATGGAATACCACAGAAATCTTTCTAGAAAGATTTCTTTTTTTTATGATTTTTTTATGAATTGTTCATTCAATTAATTTCAAATAAGTCGTATCTTGTTTAAACTGATAAATAGAACCGAAGTTATAGTTAAAACCGCTAGTAGAAAACCGAAATAACTAGTTATGGTAGGCATAAAGAGTCTAAATGAAATATGTTCTTTTTTATACATATGTTTATAAAGCACTTCCCTAAATTTCAATTTTGGTTTTGAAAGATACAAACAAGGATAAGCAAAAATACCAATTGAAAGAATAAGTTTAATTGAAAGTTTTTGATTCAGCAATTATTATCATAATAGACAGTAATAACAAAAATAGAGTGACATAGGTAATAAATCAACTCATCATCTGTGATATCTAATCATCCCGCGATTCCGAATCAACGGATTAGATTCATTGTGCAACTCTTAAAAACTAATATTACTATTAATATTACTATAATATTAGTATAGTTAATATAATATTAGTTTTTTTATAATTATAAATAAGAAAAAAAAGAATAAAAAACTGTGTTGGGTAACTTCATTCTATTATTGTATCGAATATCTCGTGTATTTTCGAACCAAGAATGACCTTATAGTATAATGCCCTTTACTTTATTACTTTCCTTTTTTTTACTTTAATTTGAACTCATTAGATTCAGTAGTAGGTTCATTCACATAA